GCTATACATAAATGGAGGTCAACTATGCCATTCAACAAATTGACTTGGCTTGTTCGTTTAGCTATACATAAATGTAGGTCAACAACTATCACATTCGACAAATTGACTACCATTGGTATGGTAGTTATGCATGTGTATCTTCGTTGGTTCCGTAAATAGTGTTAGAGTAAAAATAGTATAGAATTGGTTTCTTCGTCTTTACAAAAGAAAAAAAAAAGAAAAGAGTGATTTACTATGACATTATATGGACATTATATGATTTGATTTTGTTTTTTCTTTAGAGATTATACAATTTATTTTTAAATATCAGAGGAAAAATTCACTTTTTTAGAAATTATAAGAGGAATAATTAACTATGACACGTTCACTAAAAAAAAATCCTTTTGTAGCGAATCATTTATTAAGAAAAATTAATAAGCTTAACACAAAAGGAGAAAAAGAAATAATAAGAACTTGGTCCAGAACATCTACCATTATACCTACAATGATTGGGCATACCATTGCTATCCATAATGGAAAAGAGCATTTACCTATTTATATAACAGATCGTATGGTAGGTCATAAATTGGGAGAATTTTCACCTACTCTAAACTTCCGAGGATATGCGAAAAATGATAATAGATCTCGTCGTTAACATTTTTTTTTGAATTGGTTTATTCTGCAGCAGCAAATTCTAGTCACAATATAGATTTCAACGAACTAAGTCAATGAGTCATATATATATATAAAGATATTTATATCTTTATATATATATATAAAGATATAGATAAAAAAGTAGACAAATAAAGACAAATAAGACGTATCATTTTATATTAGAGTAGTGAGGGATTATTCTTATGGGACAAAAAATAAATCCACTTGGTTTCAGACTTGGTGAGGGATTATGGGACAAAAAATAAATCCACTTGGTTTCAGACTTGGTACAACTCAAAGTCATGATTCCATTTGGTTTGCACAACCAACAAATTATTCCGAGAATCTAAAAGAAGATAAAATAATACGAGATTTTATCAAGAATTATATCCAAAAAACGATAAGAATATCCTCTGGTGTCGAGGGAATTGGACGGATAAAGATTCAAAAAAGAGACGATTTGATTCAAGTCATAATCTACATGGGACTTCCAAATTTCTTAACAGAGGGTGAGCCTCAAGGAATTGAAGAATTACAGACGAATGTGCAAAAAAAACTGAATTGTGTGAACCGAAAACTCAACATTGCAATTACAAGAATTCCAAATGCTTATAGAGACCCTAATATTCTTGCAGAATTTATAGCCGAACAATTAAAGAATAGGATTTCGTTTCGTAAAGCAATCAAAAAGGCTATTGAATTAGCTGAACAGGCAGGTACAAAAGGAGTTAAAGTACAAATTGCGGGACGTATCGACGGAAAAGAAATTGCACGTGTCGAATGGATCGGAGAAGGTAGCGTTCCTTTACAAACCATTCGAGCTAAAATTGATTATTGTTCCTATCCAGTTCGAACTATTTTTGGGGTCTTAGGGATCAAAGTTTGGATATTTCTAAACAAAGAATAAGAAACTTTTCCTTATCTTTAACGTTCCATCTTTCGATAAAAAAAAATGAAGAATTCTTACTACATTCTTATTCCAAAAGAATCAATGACAAATCTTATAAGATTGAATAAAAAATTTGATTAATCATTTTTATAGTGAAGGAATTGCTATGCTTAGTGTGCGACTCGTTGGTTTTTTTTAGAGTAGTTCAATTTAAACAAAAATTCGTAGAATTTATTAATAAAGAACTAATAACCTACTCATCGCTTCGCATTATCTGGATATAAAGAACCGGTCAAAATCAAAAATCGAAATAAAGATATATGTGGTGATATAATTATAGCGACTTAAATCAAATATTTCATAAAAAAGAAATAAAAACGAATCTGATTATGAGTTGTGAAGCAATAAGAATATACAGATAAATGAAGGGGTGAAAGAAAGAGAGAAAAAAAGATATCAATGATATAGAATTCTAATATGTAAAGGTCTATGGGTCATCTCATAAAAGGTAGTGTAATAAAGCATCCATATTCAAAATTCATCCATATATGGATGAATATATTCCTAGAATAAACGAATCAAGAGCCGCGAATCAATAAAACTGAGAAGGTTGATTCAACAAAAAAGAATAAAAGAAATAAGAAAATCTTATAAAAATGAAATCTTATTACTCTTATTACAGAGGCTCCATTGTAGAATTCAGACCTAACCATAAATCTAAAAGCGATGGGAACGACGGAACCTGCGAATACCTAAGATTTCTTAAAAATTAAAAACAAATCTTAATGATTCATTAGGTGGGATGGCGGAAGGAACTAAGAACCAATTCATTGTTTTTTGAAGAGTTGTGGGCTAACCCTACATTCCATCTGAAATTGATAATGAAAGAGTAAATATTCGCCCGCGAAATCTTCGATTTTTTGGAATTTAGAAATCTTTGCCAATCCGATATTATTGATAATAAAAAGAAAAGACAAATAGAGATTCGTTAGAACCTTATACCAAAACAACTAAGAATACATATTTCGTTATATATCAAAGCAAGGTATACAAATTTCGAATAGATCAATAGATTCTATGAAATGTCAAAAAATGCCGCGATTGTATTCTATTTTTATTTTTATGTTTTATTAAACATATGTATCTTATTGTATATTGTATATTCTTTTATCGGTTAAATATTTTTGAATGGATTCATTCGCGAGGAGCCGTATGAGGTGAAAATCTCATGTACGGTTCTGTAATAGAGATGGAATTGAGAAACAACCATCAACTATAACCCCCAAAGAACCAGATTCCGTAAACAACATCGAGGAAGAATGAAAGGAAGAGCCTATCGAGGTAATACTATTTGCTTCGGAAAATTTGCTCTTCAGGCACTTGAGCCCGCTTGGATCACATCTAGACAAATAGAAGCGGGGCGGCGGGCAATGTCACGAAATGTCCGTCGGGGTGGACAAATATGGGTACGGATATTTCCAGACAAACCTGTTACAGTAAGACCTACCGAAACGCGTATGGGTTCGGGAAAAGGATCTCCCGAATATTGGGTAGCTGTCGTTAAACCCGGCAAAATACTTTATGAAATGGGCGGGGTCCCAGAAAATATAGCTAGAAAGGCTATTTCAATAGCAGCATCCAAAATGCCTATACGAACTCAATTCATTCTTTCAGAATAATCATTAGAACGAAAGGAAAGAGGTCTTTAGTATGAAAATTGCAATTGTGGGTTTCTTTTTTTTTGAACACAGAATATTTCTCTTACTTCAACTTTTTGACTGAAACATAAAAAAAAATGATATGATTCAACCTCAAACCTATTTAAATGTAGCCGATAATAGCGGAGCCCGCGAATTGATGTGTATTCGAATCATAGGAGCTAGTAATCGACGGTATGCTTATATTGGTGACATTGTTGTTGCTGTAATCAAAAAAGCAGTACCAAATACGCCTTTAGAAAGATCCGAAGTGATCAGAGCTGTCATTGTACGTACTTGTAAAGAACTCAAACGTAGTAACGGTATAATAATACAGTATGATGATAATGCTGCGGTTCTAATTGATAAAGAAGGAAATCCAAAAGGAACTCGAATTTTTTGCGCAATAGCCCGAGAATTGAGACAGTTCAATTTCACTAAAATAGTTTCATTAGCACCTGAGGTATTATAATACAAGATCGTGATTGATATGGATATCTTATTTATGAATGAAATTAATTAAATGAAATAGATTAATTAATATATTAGATCTCACATATATATACCTTGTGTACTTGTGTAATGATTCTTATATATTATCAATTTATATTAATATTAGATCTTATAAATATTAAAAGTATATATTTAGAAGTAATTAGAAGTATCTTAAGTCTTAGAAGTAGTAAGTCATTATATTCTTTCAATTTTTTTAATTAATATTTCAAAAAAGAAATACAAATAATAATAGATAGAAAAAAAGAAAAAGGAATGAAATATATATATTAATTCTATATTCAAAATAAAAATTGGAATTCTGAATTCTATAAAAAAAATAGAATTCAGAATTCGAATTCCATATGAGATTATATATCTAGTTTATAAGAATTCATTAGTTCATTTTCTAATATTCTATTTTTTTTTTTAGTTTTAGAGTATTCGATATATATTTACATAATCCTATTTAGGATAATATTTTCTATATATAGAGTATTATTCTCATATTCAATATTAGATATTTTATTGAATCAAAAAATAAAAAATAGAAAAATGGGAGCACGTTGATTATATTGAAAGTAAGGAGGAACAATCATTTTAATTTATCATGGGTAAAGATACCATCGCTGATATAATAACCTTGATACGCAATGCTGACATGAATAGAAAAAGAACAGTTCAAATACCACTTACTAATATCACCGAAAACATTGTGAAAATACTTTTACGAGAGGGTTTTGTTGAAAACGTCAGAAAACATCGGGAAAGCAACAAATACTTTTTAGTTTTAACTCTACGATATAGAAGAAATAGGAAAGGATCATATAAAACTTTTTTAAATTTAAAACGGATCAGTAAACCTGGTCTACGAATCTATTCTAACTATCAACGAATTCCTAGAATTTTAGGAGGGATGGGGATTGTAATTCTTTCTACTTCTAGAGGTATAATGACCGATCGAGAGGCTCGATTAGAAAGAATCGGCGGAGAAGTTTTATGTTATATATGGTAATTTTTCTGATATCCGAATTCTATGAAAAACTTCTATCCATTCTTGTGAATGGAGAGAGAAAACACAGATTTCGAATATTACTCCTCATACATTAGTGAATGCGTGAAGAGGATTTTACTAGAATAGAAAAAAAATTCATGAAGATTTCATTACTGAATCACTTCTAAGGGTATGTTCCAGGTTCCTTTATAGAAAAAATAGAATGAAAAGAAGATTCTAGGATATCTTTCCATTCCAACAAAATTCGACGTACTCTTCTTTTATATGTATACGACCGGGAAAGTCAAAAATGTATATAAGTCACTTATCACTTAATTTATTTAATTAGACTATTTTTTAACTTCCACATTTTTTTTAGGGGGCACAATTAGAAGTTAAAAATGTAAGGAAACCCTATTTTCTTCCAAGAAATAGATTCGGTATTAAGTTAAGGAATAAGAAATATGAAAATAGGAGCCTCTGTTCGTAAAATTTGTGAAAAATGTCGATTGATCCGCAGGCGAGGACGAATTATAGTAATTTGTTCCAATCCAAGACATAAACAAAGACAAGGATAATCTTTTCACAAAAAAGGGCTTTCTATTTATAAAGAGAGTACCGAATGCACAAATCAAATAAATTGATATTCAAATAAAAAAATCTTATGAATATTCAATTCATATTTAATTGAATTAAATATGAAAAATCATAAAAATAGAATAATTTAGATTCTATATTAGAATCTATTCTATGTTATAAGTCTTATAAGAAATATTATTGCTTGATAGTTCTAAAATTCTAGATTCATTCTATATTAATAGAATTATAGAATACAATTAATATAGAAAAGATAGAATATTAATCCTAGTTAGAAAATAGTAAAGAATCCGTTTTTGACAGGAAATGGATATATCCATATATTTCGGACTTATCTTTTTAAAAATAATAAAATATGGCAAAACCTATACCAAAAATTGGTTCACGTAAAAATGGACGTATTGGTTCACGTAAAAATGGACGTATTGGTTCGCGTAAGCATCCTCGTAAAATACCAAGGGGATTTATTTATGTTCAAGCTGGTTTCAACAATACCATTGTAACTGTTACAGATGTACGGGGTCGGGTGATTTCTTGGTCCTCTGCTGGTTCGTGTGGATTCAAGGGTACACGAAGGGGGACACCATTTGCCGCTCAAACCGCGGCAGGAAATGCTATTCGAACAGTAGCGGATCAAGGCATGCAACGAGCAGAAGTCATGATAAAAGGTCCCGGTCTCGGAAGAGATGCGGCATTAAGAGTTATTCGTAGAAGTGGTATACCATTAAGGTTTATACGGGATGTAACCCCTATGCCACATAATGGATGTAGGTCTCCTAAAAAAAGACGTGTGTAAAACTAAAAAGAAACATTAAAGAAAGAGATTTCAAGAGAAATAAACAATTAATTCAAGAGTTTGATAAAAACATATTACTATGATTCGAGAAAAAGTAAAAGTATCTACTCGGACACTTCAGTGGAAGTGTGTTGAATCAAGAGTAGACAGTAAGCGTCTTTATTATGGACGCTTTATTCTGTCTCCACTTATGAAAGGCCAAGCTGATACAATAGGCATTGCAATGCGAAGAATTTTGCTCGGAGAAATCGAGGGAACATGTATCACACGTGCAAAATCTGAGAAAATACCACATGAATATTCTACCATAGTAGGTATTCAAGAATCAATACATGATATTTTAATGAATTTGAAAGAAATTGTATTGAGAAGTAATCTGTATGGAACTAGGGACGCGTCCATTTGTTTCAAAGGTCCTGGATATGTAACTGCTCAAGACATCATTTTACCACCTTCGGTGGAAATCGTTGATAATAGACAACATATAGCTAAACTAACAGAACCTATTCATTTGTGTATGGAATTACAAATTGAGAGGAATCGGGGATATCGTATAAAAACACTAAACAACATTCAAGACGGAAGTTATACTATAGATGCTGTATTCATGCCTGTTCGAAATGCAAATCATAGTATTCATTCTTATGTGAATGGGAATGAAAAACAAGAGATCCTCTTTCTCGAAATATGGACAAATGGAAGTTTAACTCCTAAGGAAGCACTTTATGAAGCCTCCAGGAATTTGATTGATTTATTTATTCCTTTTTTACATGCCGAAGAAGAAAACTTCAATTTAGAAAACAATCAACACAAAGTTACTTTACCCCTTTTGACTTTTCATGATAGATTGGTTAAGGATAAACTAAGGAAAAAGAAAAAAGAAAGAGCATTGAAATCCATTTTTATTGACCAATTAGAATTGCCTCCCAGGATCTATAATTGTCTCAAAAAGTCCAATATACATACATTATTGGAACTTTTGAATAAGAGTCAAGAAGACCTTATGAAAATGGAACATTTTCGCGTAGAAGATGTAAAACATATATTAAACATTTTACAAATCGAAAAGCATTTTGCATAAATTTGAAATCCATTGGATTTTTCTTTCATCTTTCATTTTTCTAAAAAGAAAGGTGAAAATATTGAATTTGAATCTTTAGCACAAATCCATATATTCAGAATAGGTCTAAAATGGAATAGATGTATCTAGGGATTAGTCGTTTCAAAGTGAATTCTCCCTAGATACACACATAGCATGAGATTTTATTTCACAATTGAATCAATTTAAAAAAGACCTAAAGTTAGGGATTTCTCAATAGGTAATGTTGCTCCAATACCCAACCAAAGAGCTACTACGGTACCAATCAAAAAGACGGTTGTTGCTACTGGACGGCGAAATGGG